ATTCGTAAAGCAAAAACATAGACGCACTCCTATGAACGTGGAAAATAGACCGGATTGGTTGAGTCGAATTGAAGTTGTAAAGTCATCGATAACTAGTTAGTCAAAACAAGAATTCATTTTGACCAAACTGTCTAGTTTCCTTTGATTATTGCAGGGCATATCTCATTTCACGATTTATCGACTGACTTGATCGGGATCCTATTTCCAGTCTACTTCATTTTTTGAGTTCAATTTTCTTTAATTGCTTTAGTTAGTATAACTCTAGATGTTACACTTAGACAAATTTGCGTGTTTTCGCCCAGGATTCTTCCTAAAGAAAGCAAATAGAATTATTATTTTGTGTTTAAGAATTTCGAATTTATTATTCTTTTGATTATTTGAATTTTCTTTATCAAAATGTGAGTTCGAAATTTTGGTTTTTTCATTTTTTAGGAATAGAGTCGGGAGTTTTTTTTTCTTAGTAATTTAGAATAGAACAAGTATTCAAATGTACGAGAATGGGTAGGTATTTCCATCTCAGGATTTCGAATATCTTAATCTTAGTGTTGGTATATTCCGTTTATTAGATCTAGGTGGGGTTTTCTCTTGATTGAATACAGAAAAAGAAGACCACCCCCCCGTTTTTTTTTGGTGTGCTTCGCCGGGTATTGGTATATTGGTAAGGTATACCAAAGAAAAGGAGTATCACTGGCTTAACCCCTTGATTGTGGGCAGGAAAATTCATATAGAATTTCCCTCCGATGATTAATGACTAAGGTTTGTTTGGAAAAAATGGATTCGATCCCTTGAAATCCGTTTTTTGGCTTTTCTGTTCTGCTTTAAAAGATTCCCGTGAGTGAATTTTTAGGACAAATTTGGTTTCGATGAACCAACCGGTCAGTTACAAGCAACAAACAAGAATGAAGAAATCAAAATTATACAATTTTATATTTCAAATGAAAATATGAATTTTATTCATTTTTTTATAGGGCTCTAGGGCTATACGGACTCGAACCGTAGACCTTCTCGGTAAAACAGACCAAACTTATTATTATCAAAATGATATGAACTGTTTCAAAGACCCAACATGCATTTTTTTTGCATTGGGCTCTTTCATTAACTGATAGAAATATCAGCCAATCCGCCATATTTTTTTTCTTGACAGAAAAATAAGATAAGGAGATGGCTCCATGTGCTCTGATTCATTATTTGGGATTCTAATTCAGGAGCACTACCAAAGTGTTTCAAAGGTGAAGTTATTTTGACGTAGGTCTGCCTTTGGCCTCGAATTTGAAGTTAAATGAAGTCTCTATCGTTCGGCTTAAAAAATCCAATATGAAACTTCATACACCTTCAAGTTCATAGGACGAAAAGAGATTTTTTGAGGGCCTTATACTCATTATGCCTGGCATTGAATATACCGGTATTCACCTTATCAATATCTCAAGATGGGGCCTGTTTGGTACCTAAAAGGGCACTTAAATAGGACCGAACCTCTCGTCAGGCTATTGTTCTCTTAAAGTTATTATAGAGTAAGACATCGATTTCTCAATAAGATCCATTTTTTGGATTGTATGGTGGATTCCCCTGAAAAACATTGGCGCGCGTGTAAACGAGGTGCTCTACCAACTGAGCTATAGCCCTTAGTGCTTGTGATGCATATTTTATCATGCATATAATTTGTTGTCAAGATGAATATTCTATGATCCAACATCCTCAATTTTTGAGTGGTATTGGTTCGATTATTATTGCTTATAAGGAATATGATATTTATAATCCATCGACGGGATGGGTTCCATTTGGTTCTTTTTGGGATCATAAATGACCTACTTAACTCAGTGGTTAGAGTATTGCTTTCATACGGCGGGAGTCATTGGTTCAAATCCAATAGTAGGTAGAACTTATTAGATACCGGAGTCAATGGTATCTAATAAGTTTTTTGCCCCACCCTTTTCTCTTTTTATAGATTTTGTATTTTTATTTATTTCATTTTTGAATTGCGTTGTATCAAAATTTGATTCTGCTTGATTGGATTCTGTCGAGTGAATGCAATCAAAATAGGGTTTAGAAACAGAAGCTCTTTTGATTATTTGAACGCACCAACTAGTTATGAAATTGCACTGACAGCCTCGACTCTTGTCCTAGCTCGTCGGAGAGCTAGATTTGCCTCAATTATTTGTCTCTTTCCTTCAGCTTTTCTCAAACTAGCTTCTGCTATTTCAAGAGTTTCCTGAGCTTCTTGTGGATCAATATCACTACCCTTTTCCGCATCATTTACTAAAACAGTGATCTCATTATTGCCTATTCTAGCAAAACCGCCCATCAGAGCCATCGTTAACCATTGGTCCTTAAGGCGTATTCTCAAAATCCCTATATCTACAGCTGTAGCAATAGGAGCATGATTTGGTAATACGCCAATTTGACCACTATTTGTAGATAAAATGATTTCTTTCACTTCTGAATCCCAAACAATTCGATTAGGGGTCAGTACACAAAGATTTAAAGTCATTTCTTCAAATTG